TTCAAGTTTACCTACGACAGTACCAGAGTGAATATGATCTCCACCGGACATACGTAATGCTTTAGCTAGTACACGAAAGTGCATACCATGGTTCTTTTGTCTATCAATAACTGCATGCATTGCGCGGTGAATGTGAAGAAGTAAACCATTATCTCGGCAATAATGAGCTAAGGTTGTATTTGCCGTGAATCCTCCGGTTAAATAGTCATGCATTACAATCGGAACTCCCAATTCGCGAGCAAATACAGCCCTTTTCATCATGTCTTCGCATGTACCAGCAGTCGCATTCAAATAATGACCTTTGATTTCACCTGTTTCCGCCTGGGATTTATAAATTGCTTCAGCACAAAATAAAAACCGATCTCTCCATCGCATAAATGGTTGGGAGTTTACATTCTCATCATCTTTGGTAAAATCAAGTCCACCACGAAGACATTCATAGACTGCTCTACCATAATTTTTAGCGGATAACCCCAACTTAGGTTTAATAGTACAGCCTAATAGGGGACGGCCATACTTGTTCAATTTATCTCTTTCCACTTGGATTCCATGAGGCGGACCTTGAAAAGTTTTAACATACGCAGTAGGGATTCTCAAATCCTCCAAACGTAGAGCACGTAGGGCTTTGAATCCAAATACATTCCCTACAATGGAAGTAAACATGTTAGTAACAGAACCTTCTTCAAAAAGATCTAAGGGGTACGCTACATAAGCAATAAATTGAGATTCTTCTCCCGGAACCGGCTCAATGTGATAGCATCGTCCTTTATAACGATCAAGACTGGTCAACCCATCAGTCCACACAGTTGTCCATGTACCAGTCGAAGATTCTGCAGCTACCGCAGCTCCTGCTTCTTCCGGTGGAACTCCTGGTTGAGGAGTTACTCGGAATGCTGCCAAGATATCAGTATCTTTGGTTTCATAGTCAGGAGTATAATAAGTCAATTTATACTCTTTAACGCCGGCCTTGAATCCAACACTTGCTTTAGTTTCTGTTTGTGGTGACATAAGTCAGTCCCTCCCTACAACTCATGAATTAAGAATTATCACAGCACCAAGATCTACTCGGTATGAATTAGGAGTTAATAAAAAAATTATTGACGAGCCTATTATCCGTTCAAAAGAATCTCAACAACTATTATCAACTAATCATAATTTTGTCAAGAGCCCAAATCCTGTATTTGATTCACCAAATACAGTATTATTGTATACTCTTTCGTATATATAGTGCAACCCCATTTATTCCTTTTCAACTTTGTTATCTTTAATCCTTTTTCATTCAAAAATATACAATATAACATAGTAAGAAAATTTTCCTTGCCAGAGATATATCTTTTATATCGAAATCCTATAGTGAGAAGTGCTTGCGACAAAAAAAATAACAAATAGCTTAATTGTTTGCGAAGGATAACTAAAAAGATTAAAATAATCAAACTGAAGGGGTCCATAACTAAGAGAAAACTAATAAATTCGAGAACGATCAAATTGAAGTTCGAATTTCTTTGCTAAAGAGACTAGAATTTCGTTTTTGTTTTTTGAAAATACTAGACTCTAATAATAGAATAGGGACTAAATAACAAAAAACAAATGAACAAAAATGTTCCGGAAGGCTTTTATAAAACTTTTCTATAGAATTTAATATTCTTCTTAATTTGTTTTAGGTGAACGTCACAAATCACTACTCAAAATAACAAAAAAAAAGTGAACAATTACATTCAAATAGATGAATCATACCACCAACGCAATCGCGTAGTAACTGCCATTTTTTATGTAATTAACTGATAAACTTGATATCGAACATTTTTTTTTATTCAAAATCTTATAAAGAAAAAAATTGACATATTTTTTATATTAATATGTATTAGATTATGTTATGAATAACAATCCGACTACTTCTGGTCTTGGAGTTTCCGCACTTGAACAAAAAAACTTGGGATCCATCACTCAAATCATTGGACCTGTTCTCGACGTAGCCTTTCCCCCGCGAAAAATGCCGAATATTTACAATGCTCTGATAGTTAAGGGTAGAGATATTAATGGGCAAGACGTTAATGTAACTTGTGAAGTCCAACAATTATTAGGGAATAATCGAGTTCGTGCAGTAGCTATGAGTGCTACTGATGGGCTAATGAGAGGAATGGAAGTGATTGACACAGGAGCTCCTCTAAGTGTTCCAGTTGGTAAGGCCACTCTGGGACGAATTTTTAATGTACTAGGCGAACCTATTGATAATTTAGGACTTGTCAATGCTAGTACAACATCCCCTATTCATAGATCGGCACCTGCATTTATCCAATTAGATACTCAATTATCCATTTTTGAAACAGGAATCAAAGTCGTAGATCTTTTAGCCCCCTATCGTCGGGGAGGAAAAATTGGACTATTCGGAGGAGCAGGAGTAGGTAAAACCGTATTAATTATGGAATTAATCAACAATATTGCAAAAGCCCACGGAGGAGTATCCGTATTTGGTGGAGTAGGAGAACGTACCCGTGAAGGAAATGATCTTTATATGGAAATGAAGGAATCAAAAGTTATTAATGAAGAAAATATTGGCGAATCAAAGGTGGCTCTAGTGTATGGTCAGATGAATGAACCGCCAGGAGCTCGTATGAGGGTTGGTTTGACTGCACTAACGATGGCGGAATATTTCCGAGATGTTAATAAACAAAATGTACTTCTATTTATTGACAATATCTTCCGGTTTGTCCAAGCAGGATCTGAGGTATCAGCCTTATTGGGTAGAATGCCATCGGCTGTAGGTTATCAACCTACCCTTAGTACTGAAATGGGTACTTTACAAGAACGAATTACTTCCACAAAAGAAGGGTCCATAACTTCTATTCAAGCAGTTTATGTACCGGCCGATGATTTGACGGATCCGGCTCCTGCCACGACATTTGCCCATTTAGATGCTACTACTGTACTATCACGAGGATTAGCTGCTAAAGGTATCTATCCAGCAGTCGATCCTTTAGATTCAACGTCAACTATGCTCCAACCAAAAATAGTTGGTAGTGAACATTATGAAACGGCCCAAAGAGTAAAACAAACTTTACAACGTTACAAAGAACTTCAAGATATTATTGCAATCCTGGGCTTGGATGAATTATCAGAAGAAGATCGATTAACTGTAGCAAGAGCGCGAAAAATTGAGCGTTTCTTATCACAACCTTTTTTTGTAGCAGAAGTCTTTACAGGTTCTCCGGGAAAATATGTCGGGCTGGCAGAAACAATTAGAGGTTTTAAATTAATCCTTTCCGGAGAATTAGATAGTCTTCCTGAACAGGCCTTTTATTTAGTAGGAAACATTGATGAAGCTACCGAGAAAGCTACAACCTTAGAAATGGAGAACAAATGACCTTAAATCTTTGTGTATTGACACCGAATCGAATTGTTTGGGATTCAGAAGTAAAAGAAATTATTTTATCGACAAATAGTGGTCAAATTGGTGTATTACCAAACCATGCGCTTATTGCCACAGCTGTTGATATAGGTATTTTGAGAATCCGTATTAATACCGAATGGGTAACGATGGCACTAATGGGGGGTTGTGCTCGAATAGGCAATAATCAGATAACTGTTTTAGTTAAGGATGCTGAGAAAGGTAGTGAGATTGATCCACTAGAAGCCCAGCAGACTCTTGAAATAGCAGAAAAAAACTTGAAAAAGGCTGAAGGAAAACGACAAATAATTGAGGCAAATCTAGCTCTTAAACGGGCTAGGGCACGAGTTGAAGCTATCAATGTAATTGTGTAACTAGTTGTTGCGACTGGTCCCAATAATAAAAGAAGAATTTCAGTATAAAGAAAGAGTAGTTCGGTTTGTTTATCATAATCTCTTCCCTCATAGAATCGATATAAAAACAGAATGTCGTACAATCGACTACAATTTGAATTGTGAAAAAGAAAAAATTAATAAATAAAAAATCAATAAAGGAAAATTGGTATAAAACCTTATTAGATAGTATCAATACGACTATCTAATAAGTTATACCTACTATTGGATTTGAACCAATGACTCTCGCCGTATGAAAGCAATACTCTAACCACTGAGTTAAGTAGGTCTTTTAGTAGTAGAACTGAAAATAAAGTAAAATTTTGTCTATCAATAACTTAGAATCAATTTTAAAAAAAATGAAATTTAGAAGCAATACCAATCAAATAAACCCACTAACTCCAATATTCAATGGGATAATCATTAGCTTGACAAACCATTATCACTGGAATAAAATAGCTAGTACAATACAAATAGAAGGGCTATAGCTCAGTTCGGTAGAGCAACTCGTTTACACGTGCGCCAATGTTTTTTCAGAGAAGTCTATCATCTAATCAAAAGACTTATTCAAAAGTCGATGTCTTACTTCCAAAAGTAAAAAAAAAACCAAGAAAAATAGCCTGACAAAAAAACGATTAGGTTTACTTTCAAGTGCTAACCGAATTTAGGTATTTTATACCTTTTTTCATTTAATAGAAATCAATTTGATCGAAAGCAATTATTGATTTCCAATCTTGATAAGGTGAATAAATAGTTTGTTCAATGCTAAGTGCAGATAAAGACCTAACCAAATTCTCTTTTTGGTTTATGATATGAACTTGAAGGTGTATTAAGTTCCTATTTTTAACTAAACACAGGTCGACAAAGATGCCCTATAAAGTATATATATAGTTTATATAGTTTATTTCAGTTAGGGTAATCTAAAGGCAAAGCATACCTACGTCAAGATTATCTTTCTTTGAAAGACTTTGGTAGTGCTTCAGGATCCTACTCTAAAAAAAAGAAAAAATCCAAGCACATGGAACTATTTGATTATCTTTTTTTTATTTCATTGGAATGAAAATTTTAGAATGAAAAGAGAAAAATAGTAAACGAATTAATGAGTTATATCAGTTAACGAAAGAGCCCAATGCAAAAAAAATGCATGTTGGGTCTTTGAAACAGTTTGAATCATTTTGATAATAATCAGTTTGAGCTGTTTTACCGAGAAGGTCTACGGTTCAAATCCGTATAGCCCTAAAAAAAAATACACCAAAAAACTTGGTTAGTTGTCATCTTGTTATTTTTGATTAATCTTTATAGAAGATGTCAAAATGAATGTTTCTCATTTGTGAGCGAGACGTAAAAGAGGAGTACTACTTCTTTCCTTTGTCTATGAGATATTTTTGTGGAGTAAGATACAAAAGAAAAGAATACTTTCTTATTTGGTTTTTTATATCCTATTGATTGTTTATTTTCGTTATCTCGTTTATTTCTATTCGTTAAATGCATTTGAGAAGTTTATTTTTTTACTTGTTTTTTATTTGACTACCGATACTGCGAATGAAAATTCAATTTATTCGATAGTCATTCTAGCTGTCTAATACGTGACGGTAAGAAATTCAAAAACAAAAAATGGACTCTTTTGAACTTCAAAGTGAAAACAAATACAAAGATTGGGCTACATCGAAGATAAATAGATCGGACTATGATAGCCAATCTATATCAACTCCAAAGTCAAATAAATGGAATGAAATTTGTGACGATTCACATCGTCAAATCGTGAATCAGCACACAGAAAACAACTCTAACTATGTAGTTCAAGCAAACCTATATCTATATATATATATAGGTTTGAGTAAAATACACTTAGTCTGAATGAATTTGGCAATGAAGTCTAAATCACAGCGAAGATTCCTATAGCTTTTTTACAGTCATGGGAGTATACCTATGTTTCTAATTTATGAATATGATATTTTTTGGGTATTTCTAATAATATCAAGTTTAATTCCTATTTTAGCATTTCTAATTTCCGGAATTTTATCACCCCTTAAAAAAGGACCAGAAAAACTTTCGAGTTATGAATCTGGTATAGAACCCCTGGGCGATGCTTGGTTACAATTTCGAATACGTTATTATATGTTTGCTCTTGTTTTTGTGATTTTTGATGTTGAAACAGTGTTTCTTTATCCGTGGGCAATGACTTTCGATATAGTAGGGGTATCTGTATTCATCGAAGCTTTAATTTTTGTTTTGATCCTAATTATTGGTTTAGTTTATGTGTGGCGAAAAGGAGCATTAGAATGGTCTTAGACCTTGAATATTCCGACAATAATATTGCAAAAATAACAAATAGTGAGATAGTTATGACTTCCATGGAATTTCCCTTACTTACTCGGACAACCCAAGCTTCTGTTATTTCAACTACATCAAATGATCTTTCAAACTGGTCAAGGCTTTCCAGTTTATGGCCGCTTCTCTATGGTACTAGTTGTTGCTTTATTGAATTTGCTGCATTAATCGGCTCCCGATTTGACTTTGATCGTTATGGACTAGTACCGAGGTCTAGTCCTCGACAAGCAGACTTGATTTTAACAGCAGGTACAGTGACCATGAAAATGGCTCCTTCTTTAGTAAGGTTATATGAACAAATGCCTGAACCAAAATATGTTATTGCTATGGGGGCTTGTACAATTACCGGAGGGATGTTCAGTACTGATTCTTATAGTACAGTTCGCGGAGTTGATAAGTTAATTCCTGTAGATGTTTATTTGCCAGGGTGTCCACCCAAACCCGAGGCGGTTATAGATGCTATAACAAAACTTCGTAAAAAAATCTCGAGAGAAATTTTGGAAGATCGAATTAGATCTCAAAAAGGGAAACGTTGTTTTATTACCACTCACAAATTGAATATTGAGTGGACTACTACGACTGGAAATTTTGATCAAGAATTACTTGATCAACCTTCATCTAGTTCCAAAGTTATCCCTGAAACATTTTTTAACTATCAAAAATCAGGTTCGTCTTACGCATTAATAAATTCACGAAAAGATTCCTTTTCACCTGAACAACAAAAGGACAATCAATCAACCTTCGGTTGATTTTATTCAATCATTGGTCAACAAATAAACATAGACGAGAGGGAACAAAGATGAAGGATCGTTTGTCTACTTGGTTAGTAAAACACGGCCTACGTCATAGATTTTTGGGTTTTGATTACCAAGGAATAGAAACTTTACAGATAAAGCCTGAGGATTGGCATTCCATGGCTGTTATTTTATATGTATATGGGTACAATTATTTGCGTTCCCAATGTGCTTATGATGTATCCCCGGGTGGATTGTTAACAAGTGTATATCATCTGACCCGAATAGAATATGGTATAGATCAACCCGAAGAAGTATGCATAAAGGTATTTGTACCAAGGTCAAATCCGAAAATTCCGTCCGTTTTCCGGGTTTGGAAAAGTGTCGATTTTCAAGAAAGAGAGTCGTATGATATGTTCGGAATATCTTATGATAATCATCCACGTATGAAGCGTATCTTAATGCCGGAAAGTTGGATAGGATGGCCGTTACGTAAGGATTATATTGCACCTAATTTTTTTGAAATACAAGATGCTCATTAACAAAAATGATTCGAAACAAATCTTTCAGCATCCAACTTACAAAAAGATAGTTTTTTGGTTCTGACAAATACATTGGTACGATTAATTAATTGAGTTTTGGATCAGTAATTGTATACTGCGTACTCCGTTTGGAGGCGAACTCGACTAGACCAAAAAAAGGATAAAAGCAGGAATCAAGACATAAACGTGGAAAACAAAAAATATAACAAATATAAAGAATACCGAAAAAATGCTAATCAAGTTTATTTGTTCATTACTACGAAATGATTCGTGTCTAGTACTAACCTACAACTCCTATAAACCTTATTTTAAACATTCTATTTAATCGCCTTAATCCGTAAAGTAGAAAAAATCGCTACTCAGAGACAATTTTTGGATTTGTCAGGAACCAGATTTGAACTGGTGACACAAGGATTTTCAGTCCTCTGCTCTACCGGCTGAGCTATCCCGACCATTTTCAAGATATAATCTTTCTTATTGTAATAGCTTACTGGGGTTCGTGTCAATTGCAAAAAAAAAAATGAACCATAGAATGCTATTGAAACTCTTACTGAATAAAAGAGGATAAAAAAAGTCGAAGGGGATGGGGATAGAGGGACTTGAACCCTCACGATTTTTAAAGTCGACGGATTTTCCTCTTACTATCAATTTACTTGGTGTCAATAGTGACATGTAGAATGGGACTCTATCTTTATTCTCGTCCAATTTTTCATTTATTTTGTAGACTAGAATCTGTTGATCTATTCAATCTTTCATAGGTATTTTCATAGATACTTATAGGTATTACTTTTATTTCTGATTAGAAATAATCCAATTGAATAAACTAAGCAGAATCCACTTGATTTGTTAGAATAGCTTCCATTGAGTCTCTGCACCTATCCTTTATAATAAGCAATTTTTTTTAGTCTTTGCTCTTGTTTTTTTTTTTGAAAACAGGATTTGGCTCAGGATTGCCCATGTTTGATTCCGGGGTTTCTCTGAATTTGAAAGTTTTCACTTAGCAAGTTTCCTTACTAAGGCTCAAGCCAATTAAGTCCGTAGCGTCTACCTATTTCGCCATATCCCCTTCCCCTTTTTTTAGATTGATTTTTTTTTTCAATTCAATTTGAGGCTAATTTAGTATTGTAATTAGAAATTTAGTATTGTAATTAGATTGGAATTAGACCCTTCTTTTGGTATTTTTATTCCATTTTTTTTTTACTATAACTTACTCATAAGTATTAGACGTATTAGAAACTTCACATATATTAAAAGCATTCAATATCGAGTCAACCTTAGAGTATTTTCGATTTTTAGATAGTATTTTATATATATCTTTTTTGTTAGTTCTATCCGGGATCCCGATTTGAAATGATTCTATCATTTCTCTATGCACAATTCAATAAACTTGACGCGAACTATAGTTCTATCTTTTTTTTTTTTTTCTATTCGATATTCTCTTTAGTTTTTATTTTAAGTTACTCTTCAATTTTATAATAATCGAAGGATCTTTTTTTTTACTATTTATTATTACTATTTATTAATATTTTCAAGAACTGATTTTATTAAGATCCTCATAGTTTAGTTTATTCCATTTTTTTGTAGATAAAATTTGGATTATGTAAGCCCGCTTAGCTCAGAGGTTAGAGCATCGCATTTGTAATGCGATGGTCATCGGTTCGACTCCGATAGCTGGCTTTTCTTATTTTGTTGAAGTTTTTTCATTATTGCATAAAAAACAAAGACTAAGACCCAAGTCTGTCCGGTGTTGGAAAGAACAATGATTATTCTATCCTCGAGATTGCGACTTATATCGAAGTTTTAAGAAAATCTTTGTTTATAGAGATAAAAAACATCAAAAAAAAAAGACAACATTTCAGGTGTATAGAAACATTCTTTAGGGATATAGACTAAAGTTCAACTAGAACTCCACTCCCTATTTTTATACTTTCGTTCGACTTTTTATTTCTATTTATAAACGTGATATATTATATTAGTAGTATAAGACATATACTTCTGTGAATTTGAATCCATATATACTATTCATAAGTCTAGTTCAGTTTGAATTTTTTTTATTTTTAATACAATAAGGAGTTTTTATGTCACGTTACCGAGGACCTATTTTCAAAAAAATATGTCGTCTGGGGTCTTTACCTGGATTAACTAATAAAAGGTCGAGAGTCGGGAATACTCTTAAAAATCAATCACGCTCCATTAAAAAATCTGAATATCGTATTCGTTTGGAAGAAAAACAAAAATTGCGTTTGCATTATGGTCTTACGGAACGTCAATTACTTAAATATGTTCGTATCGCCGCAAAAGCCAAAGGACAGACAGGTCAAGTTTTACTACAATTACTTGAAATGCGGTTAGATAATATTATTTTTAGATTGGGTATGGCATCAACAATTCCTCGAGCCCGTCAATTAGTTAACCATAGACATATTTTAGTTAATGGGCATATCGTAAATATCCCAAGTTATCGCTGTAAACCAAGAGATATTATTACGGCGATGGATGATGAAAAATCAAGAACTATGGTTCAAACTTCTCTTGATTCCTTTTCGGATAAAGAATTGCCAAAACATTTGATTCTTCACGCGTTAGAATCGAAGGGATTGGTCAATCAAATAATCGATCCGGCATGGGTTGGCTTGAAAATAAATGAATTGTTAGTTGTAGAGTATTATTCGCGTCAAACTTAAACAGAACTCACGTTTGTTAGAAGTTAAGTTTCCATTCGCTTCCTTTTCTATTTCTTAACCTATGGAAGGAGAATAAAGAGCATAATTCGTTTTTATTCCCGTAATTGAATTTCTTCTCGAATGATTGAGATCGTTTTATACCTTGTTTCTACTTTAAGCAGTATTTTATCTAGCTTATATACCAGATAATTTGTGAGGTAAAAAAAAATCATCTATATTCGAGATAGAATAGTACGAACGAAAAACCTCTGGTTTGAAGTAAACAAAAAGGAAAGAACACCTGTTAGAGTATAACAAATATCTCTCATTTTTTTTTCATTTCCTTTTCCTATAGGGTACTAAGTAAAGTTGTGATATTACAAACTTCGAGGATATGAAGGAGCGAGAGGGATTCGAACCCTCGGTAAACAAAAGTCTACATAGCAGTTCCAATGCTACGCCTTCAACCACTCGGCCATCGCTCCTCAATAATGATTATGAACTACAAAACAAGTAAATGACGAAATTTCGCTAACGAATTTCTCCTATTCAGTATCATATATTGAATGTGAATAATTAGAATGAATAACTAACACCCTAAAATTTTGGCAACGAAATATTTTAATCTTTTGGGGACTAGGGAAGAATTTTGTTTGGAAACAATTTTTTATTATTTTATTAAAGCTAATTAAGAATACAAACAGAAAAATGAATTCTTTCTCTTTTTGTTTATCGGGTTTTATGTTATTTCGTATTCTAAAATGACTTTATTTGTGGGATTTTTTGATTTTCTCAAAAAAGTTAATTCGAATTAAAGAAAGTGAAACATTGGATTAATATCTATGCCTAGATCCCGAATAAGTGGAAATTTTATTGATAAGACTTTTTCAATTGTAGCCAATATTTTATTACGATTAATTCCGACAAGTTCCGGCGAAAAAGAGGCATTTAGCTATTACAGAGATGGTGTGATTTGATTTTTTTATTTACAGTTTAATATTTGATGCTAAAGAAACATTTTTGTATCTTGAAAAATGTGAAATAACTCTACGTTTATAGAAGGTGAAGTTTTTAAAGAAAACAATTCCTTTAGTCGTGTATCCCCGACTAATGCAGCCTCAAATGCTTCAATTCTCAATTCTAGCATTGAGCGAAAGGTTAAACCTATGGTTTCATTGACTTTGTATTGTAAGATAACCAACCCTTAGTCCACTAGGACCAATAGGACGCACAGAGGAAGAAGTACTACGCCTAGGAATCAACAATTCAAAACCTTTGTTAAAAATTATCCCTTTTCTTATTCCAATTGGGAAACTTTAAAAAATGGTTAGGCCATCAAATATCCATCTCATTCGGATTTTGGATACCCATATAACCATCGAAGACTGTTGAGGTTACTAATTCCGAATAAACAAAAAACGTTGAGAACAAAGAAATTGTTAGAGTTAAGATATCTTTTTTATATACTAGATATAGGTTTGGTATATATAAAAAAAACTTTTGCAGGAAGGTTGGCTAGACATTTCTTTTATGTAAAAACACTAGCCCTGCTCAATTCATAATGAGAATATTTCATTTTTTTATAGTCTATAAATTATTCGTACTTATGCACATAAGGGAGGAGCCGTATGAAATGAAAATATCATGTACGGTTCTGAAACGGAGATTCTTTGAATCGAATAACGACCGTAACGGATGTCGGCTCAATCCGAAGGAAATTATGCGGAAGCTTTACAAAATTATTATGAAGCTATGCGACTCGAAATTGATCCCTATGATCGAAGTTATATTTTGTATAATATCGGACTTATTCACACAAGTAATGGAGAACATACAAAAGCATTGGAATATTATTTTCGAGCACTAGAACGAAATCCTTTCTTACCACAAGCTTTTAATAATATGGCTGTGATCTGCCATTACCGAGGAGAACAAGCCATTCGCCAGGAGGATTCTGAAATTGCAGAGGCTTGGTTCGATCAAGCCGCTGAATATTGGAAACAAGCTATAGCCCTGACTCCGGATAATTATATTGAAGCACAAAATTGGTTGAAAATAACAAAGCGTTTCGAATAAAAAATGATCTTTTCTTTCTTATTTCGTATTTTCCTTTTATATATATATATATAAATAGATATAGATAAATGGATCTTTTTTCGGTTCTGTGCAAAACCTATGACACGTATGGATTTCATTCGATACTTTCATCAAAGATCCTATCCTATTTGTTCGTGGGGGAGTTGCTAGAAAGGAGTACGGAAAACCCTATCCAAACAGTTTGAAGACATCTAAAATCTATCAAATATGGATCTATCTAGTCTCTATTTTAGTCTAGCTATTCTGTATTGATAGCTTTTTGGCTTATCTTATTTTTGCAATTTAGTAGTTTAGTAGAAAAAAAACGATTTCAAATAAAATATATAAATTCAGACTCTAATAGAGCATAGTCGCCTAATAATACCTAGTACCAAGCCCAGCTCTCTGATAAAATTCGGAAGACAAAAACAATGCTATTAGGATGTTCAAAAAAAGTTCAATTTTAGAACGTTGTATTAAAGTAAGAATCAATTAAGTTGCACAAAAAAATGATTTTATCGGAATTGAAAGCTCAGAAGGGTCCGTTGAGCACCTTTTGGCTATGTCATAATAGATTCGAACACTTGCCCTGGATTGACCTCCAGATCATAATTGCTCTAGTGAATAACTAAAAAACTCGATAAATGTAGAAGTAGAAGGTAAATAAACTAATTAACAACATTTACCATAGGTTCACTTATTACTAGATTGTTGGCGAGTCTCTTTGTATGTGTTGTCCGGAAAGAGGAGGGTTCAATGATTATTCGTTCGCCGGAACCAGAAGTAAAAATTTTAGTAGATAGGGATCCAATCAAAACTTCTTTCGAGGAGTGGGCGAAACCCGGTCATTTCTCAAGAACACTAGCTAAAGGACCTGATACTACGACTTGGATCTGGAACCTACATGCTGATGCTCACGATTTTGATAGCCATACTAACGATTTAGAAGAAATTTCTAGAAAAATTTTTAGTGCTCATTTTGGTCAACTCTCCGTTATCTTTCTTTGGCTAAGCGGTATGTATTTCCACGGGGCTCGTTTTTCCAATTATGAAGCATGGTTAAGTGATCCCACTCACATTGGACCTAGCGTTCAAGTGGTTTGGCCAATTGTGGGACAAGAAATATTGAATGGTGATGTAGGCGGAGGTTTCCGCGGAATCCAAACAACCGCCGGTTTTTTTCAGATGTGGAGATCATCTGGAATAACTAGTGAATTACAGCTGTATTGTACTGCAATTGGTGGATTGATTTTTGCTGCCTTAATGCTTTTTGCTGGTTGGTTCCATTATCACAAAGCGGCTCCAAAATTGGCTTGGTTCCAAGATGTCGAATCTATGTTGAATCATCATTTGGGAGGACTACTAGGACTTGGATCTCTTGCTTGGGCGGGGCATCAAATTCATGTATCTTTACCAATTAATCAATTTCTAAATGCTGGAGTCGATCCGAAAGAGATCCCCCTTCCTCATGAATTTATCTTGAATCGGGATCTTTTGGCTCAACTTTATCCTAGCTTTGCTGAGGGAGCAACGCCATTTTTTACCTTAAATTGGTCAAAATATTCGGATTTTATGACTTTTCGCGGAGGATTAGATCCAGTAACGGGAGGTCTATGGTTAACCGATACTGTACACCATCATGTAGCTATTGCTGTTCTTTTCTTAATAGCTGGCCACATGTATAGGACTAACTGGGGCATTGGACATAATATAAAAGATATTTTAGAGGCTCATAAAGGTCCATTTACCGGTCAGGGACATAAAGGACTATATGAGATCCTAACAACATCATGGCATGCTCAATTATCTCTTAATCTAGCTCTATTCGGTTCCTTAAGCATTGTTGTAGCTCATCATATGTATGCGATGCCTCCTTATCCATATCTAGCTACTGACTATGGTACACAATTGTCATTGTTCACACATCACATGTGGATTGGTGGATTTCTCATAGTCGGTGCTGCTGCGCATGCAGCCATTTTTATGGTAAGAGACTATGATCCAACTACTCGATACAACGATCTATTAGATCGTGTACTTAGACATCGTGATGCAATGATATCCCATCTCAATTGGGTATGTATATTTTTAGGCTTTCATAGTTTTGGTTTATATATTCATAATGATACTATGAGCGCTTTAGGCCGTCCCCAAGATATGTTTTCCGATACCGCTATCCAATTACAACCTGTTTTTGCTCAATGGATACAAAATACCCATGCGTTAGCACCTGTTGCAACGGCTCCTGGCGCAACAGCAAGTACGAGTTTGACTTGGGGAGGTGCTGATTTAGTGGCAGTCGGAGGCAAGGTTGCTCTGTTACCTATTCCATTAGGAACTGCGGATTTTTTGGTACATCACATCCATGCCTTTACAATTCATGTTACAGTATTGATACTCCTGAAAGGCGTTCTATTTGCTCGTAGCTCCCGTTTGATACCGGACAAAGCAAATCTTGGGTTTCGGTTCCCTTGTGACGGACCCGGAAGAGGAGGGACATGCCAAGTATCCGCTTGGGATCATGTCTTCTTAGGACTTTTTTGGATGTACAATTCCATTTCGGTCGTGATATTTCATTTTAGTTGGAAAATGCAATCCGATGTTTGGGGTAGTATAAGTGATCAAGGAGTAGTAACTCATATTACTGGAGGAAATTTTGCACAGAGTTCCATTACTATTAATGGGTGGCTGCGAGATTTCTTATGGGCACAGGCATCGCAGGTAATTCAGTCTTATGGTTCTTCATTATCAGCATATGGACTTTTTTTCCTAGGTGCACATTTCGTATGGGCTTTTAGTTTAATGTTTTTATTCAGCGGTCGTGGTTATTGGCAAGAACTTATTGAATCCATCGTTTGGGCTCATAATAAATTAAAG